GATTCAGAGGATCGAATCAAAATTTTAAAATTATTATTTGATGCAATTAGAACTGTTCCCAACGATAAAATGATTAAAAAAAAATCTATTGGAATAAAAGAAATTAATAAAAAAGTTCCTCGATGGTCATACAAATTAATCAACGATTTTGAACAACAGGAGGGGGAAACCGAAGAAACTGTGGTAGAGGATCATCAGATTCGTTCAAGAAAATCCAAACGTGTAGTGATTTTTACTGATAACCAACAAAATACTGATGCTTATACTAATACCAAAGAAACTAATAATACTGATCAAACAGGCGAAGTTGCTTTGATACGTTATTCCCAACAATCGGATTTTCGTCGAGACATAATCAAAGGCTCCATGCGCGCTCAAAGACGTAAAACAGTTACTTGGAAACTCTTTGAAGCAAATGCGCATTCCCCTCTTTTTTTGGACCGAATAGACAAATCTTTTTTTTTTTTTTTTGATATTTCTGAACGGATGAAAAAAATTTTTAGAAATTGGATGTGGAAAAACACAGAATTCACAATTTCGAATTATACAGAGAAAAAGACAAAAGAAAGCGCGAAAAAAAAAGAGGAGGACAAAAAAGAAGAAGACAAAAGAAAGGAGAAAGTGCGTATACAAATAGCGGAAGCCTGGGATAGTATTTTACTTGCTCAAGTAATGAGAGGTTTTTTATTAGTAACCCAATCAATTCTTAGAAAATATATTATATTACCTTCATTGATAATAGCTAAAAATATCGTCCGTATACTATTATTTCAATTTCCGGAATGGTATGAGGACTTAAAGGATTGGAATAGAGAAATGCATGTTAAATGTACCTATAACGGCGTTCAATTATCAGAAAAAGAATTTCCAAAAAACTGGTTAACAGACGGCATTCAGATCAAGATCCTATTTCCTTTTCGTCTTAAACCTTGGCACAGATCTAAGTTACGAGCCCCTTATAACGATCCAATGAAAAAGCAAGGTCAAAAAAATGATTTTTGTTTTTTAACAATTTTTGGAATGGAAGCTGAACTACCTTTTGGTTCTCCCAGAAAAAAACTTTCATTTTTTGAACCGATTTTAAAAGAACTCAAAAAAAAAATTAAAAAATTGCAAAAGAAATGTTTTATAATTCTAGGAATTTTAAAAGAACAAACAAAATTGTTTCTAAATGTCTCAAAAAAACCAAAAAAATGGATCATTAAAAACATTCTGTTTATAAAAGAAATAATAAAAGAACTCTCAAAAATAAACCCAATTATATTATTTGGATTGAGAGAAATAGAAGTATATGAATTGAGTGAAATTAAAAAAGATTCAATAATCAGTAATCGGATGATTCAGGAATCGTCCATTCAAATTAGATCTCAGGATTGGACAAATTATTCATTAACAGAAAAAAAAATGCAAGATCTGACTGATAGAATAAACACCATCATAAATCAAATAGAAAAAATTACAAAAGACAAGAAAAAGGGATTTATAACTTCAAATAGAAATTTGAGTTCTAACAAAATAAGTTATGATGATAAAAGATTGGAATCACAAAAAAATATTTGGCAGATATTAAAAAGAAGAACTGCTCGATTAATCCGTAAATCCCATTATTTTATAATATTTTTCATTGAAAAGATATACATAGATATCTTTCTATCTATGATTAATATTCCTAGTATCAATACACAACTTTTTCTTGAATCAACAAAAAAAATTATTAATAAAAACATTAACAGTAATGAAGCAAATCAAGAAAGAATTAATAAAACAAATCAAAGTTTAATTAAATTTATTTCGATTATAAAAGAGTCACTTTCTAATACTAATATTAGTCTTAATTCAAAGACTTTTTTTGACTTATCTTACTTTTCACAAGCATATGTATTTTACAAATTATCACAAACCAAACTTATTAAGTTAGAGAAATTGAAATCCGTATTTCAATATAATGGAACCCCCCTTTTTCTTAAGAATGAAATAAAGGATTTTTTTGTTGTAAGACAAGAACTATTTCATTCCGAATTAAGACCTAAGAATCTTCGCAATTCTGGAATGAATCAATGGACAAATTGGTTAAGGAGTCATTATCAATATCAATGTGATGTATCTCAAATTAAATGGTCTAGAGTAGTACCACAAAAATGGCGAAATATATTGAACTATATAGCTCAAAATAAAGATTTATATAAAGATTTGTGTGATTTATATGAAAAAGATGAATTAATTCACTACGAAAAAAAAACAAAAATTGAAACGGATTTATTATTGAATCAAAAGGATAATTTTAAAAAACAATATAGATATGATCTTTTAGCATATAAATCTATAAATTCTGAAACTAAGAAGTACTCTTCAATTTATGGATCACCATTACAAGTAAAAACGAACCAAGATATTTTTTATAATTACAACACACATAAACAAAAATCATTTAATATGGTAGAAATGGTAGAAGATGATATTCGAGATATGGATAAAAATACGGATAGAAAATTTTTTGATTGGAGAATTCTCGATTTTTGTCTTAAAACGAAGGTCGATATTGAGGCCTGGATCAATATTGATACTGACACTAACAGTAATAAATATACTAAGACTAGGGTTAATAAGTATCAAATAATTGATAAAATCAATAATAAGAGTCTTTTTTATCTCACACTTCAGCAAGATCAAAAAATCAACCTATCCAATCAAAAACCCCTTTTGGATTGGATGGGAATGAATGAAGAAATACTAAGTCGTCCCATATCAAATCTGGAACTTTGGTTCTTGCCAGAATTTGTGAGACTTTATAATACGTATAAAATGAAACCGTGGGTTATACCAATTAAATTACTACTTTTTAATTCTAATATAAAAAAAAATGCTAGTGAAAACAAAAGCATCACTGGAAATAAAAAAAGAGATCCTTTTATATCAATATCGTCGAATGAAAAAAAATCTCTTGAATTAGAAAACCGAAATCAAGGAGAAAAAGAATCCACGGGCCAAGCAGATCTTAAATCATCTCTTTCAAACCAAGAAAAAGATGTTGAAGAAGATTATACGGGATCGGACATGAAAAAACATAGAAATAAAAAGCAATACAAGATCAATACAAAAGCGGAGTTTGATTTCTTCCTAAAAAGGTATTTGTATTTTCAATTGAGATGGGATGATTCTTTAAATAAAAAAATAATCAATAACATCAACGTATATTGTCTCCTGCTTAGACTGATAAATCCAAGAGAAATTACTATATCCTCTATTCAAAGGGGCGAAATGAGTCTGGATATTTTGACGATTCAGAAAGATGTAACTCTTACAGAATTTATTAAAAGGGGATTTTTGATTATTGAACCAATTCGTCTAGCTATAAAAAATGATGGAAAATTTATTATGTATCAAACCCTCGGTATTTCATTAGTTCATAAAAGTAAACATCAAATAAATCAAAGATACCGAGAAAAAAAACATGTTGATAAGAATTCTGATGAAGTCATTACAAAACATCAAAAGATGACGGGAAATAGATATAAAAAAAATTATGATTTGTTTGTTCCTGAAAATATTTTATCGCCTAGACGTCGTAGAGAATTGCGAATTCTAATTTGTTTAAATTCTAAGAATAGACATAGAAAGGCATCTTTTTGTAATGGGAATGAGGTAAACAGTCAAGTTGTGGATAAAAGCAAAAAATATAAAAAAAAACTTATAAAATTAAAGCTATTTCTTTGGCCCAATTATCGATTAGAAGATTTAGCTTGTATGAATCGTTATTGGTTTAATACGAATAATGGCAGTTGTTTCAGTATGGTAAGGATACATATGTATCCGCGATTGAAAATTCATTAATAGTACATTTTTCCTATATTTCCCATACCATATCTGGTCTATGACGACAAAGAGATGCACGCATACATTGTCTTACATTCCATTCTGATACATGATACTAATTCAATGACATATCAATTAGATCTAGAATGAACAAAATTTTATTATTTTAGGTCTAAACTTTTATCTTTTGTGAGTGAAGAAACCAACCATACTTTTTTATCCCCTTTCAAATCCAATTTTAAAATGAAAATAGGATTGAGTAAGTTTTATTAAATTAAAAAAATTAGAAATTAATAACGAAATACAAATTTTTGTATATACCAAATAAAAATTAGGGGCATTATTATTACTGATCAATAAAGATATCTATCAATAAAAAATATCTTAAAATAAAAAGAGGGGGGGAGAGAAGATTTCAGTTTATGGTAAAAAATTCATTCATCTCAGTTATTTCACAAGAAGAAAAAGACGAAAACAGAGGATCTGTTGAATTTCAAATAGTTAGTTTCACCAATAGGATACGAAGACTTACTTCACATTTACAATTACACAAAAAAGACTATTTATCTCAGAGAGGTTTACGTAAAATTCTGGGAAAACGCCAACGATTACTGTCTTATTTGTCAAAGAAAAATAGAATATGTTATAAAGAATTAATTAATCGGTTGGATATTCGGGAGTCAAAAACTCGTTAATTTTATTTTTATAAAGGCATTTTGAATTATTTGATTTATTAGATCTTGAATTTTAATGAACTTTTTTTCGTTTTCAGCAATTCATGAAAGAATGAATCGAGGAAAAACCTATGAATATACCGGCTACAAGAAAAGACCTCATGATAGTCAATATGGGCCCCCACCACCCATCAATGCATGGTGTTCTTCGACTCATCATTACTCTAGATGGTGAAGATGTTATTGACTGTGAACCAATATTGGGTTATTTACACCGAGGAATGGAAAAAATTGCGGAAAATCGAACAATTATACAATATTTGCCTTATGTAACACGGTGGGATTATTTAGCTACTATGTTCACAGAAGCAATAACTGTAAACGGACCGGAACAGTTGGGAAATATTCAAGTACCTAAAAGAGCCAGCTATATCAGAATAATTATGTTGGAGTTGAGTCGTATAGCTTCTCATCTGTTATGGCTCGGTCCTTTTATGGCGGATATTGGTGCACAAACTCCCTTTTTCTATATTTTCAGAGAAAGAGAATTAGTATATGATCTATTCGAAGCTGCCACCGGTATGAGAATGATGCATAATTATTTTCGTATCGGAGGAGTAGCGGCCGATCTACCTCATGGCTGGATAGATAAATGTTTGGATTTCTGCGATTATTTTTTAACAAGAGTTGCTGAATATCAAAAACTTATTACACGAAATCCTATTTTTTTAGAACGAGTCGAGGGAGTAGGCATTATTGGTAGAGAGGAAGTAATAAATTGGGGTTTATCGGGACCAATGCTGCGAGCTTCCGGAATACAATGGGATCTTCGTAAAGTTGATCATTATGAATGTTACGACGAATTTGATTGGGAAGTACAGTGGCAAAAAGAAGGAGATTCATTGGCTCGTTATCTAGTCCGAATTGGTGAAATGATAGAATCCGTAAAAATTATTCAACAGGCCCTGGAAGGAATTCCAGGGGGACCCTATGAGAATTTAGAAATACGATACTTTGATAGAGAAAGGAATCCGGAATGGAATGATTTTGAATATCGATTTATTAGTAAAAAGCCGTCTCCTACATTTGAATTGCCGAAACAAGAACTTTATGTGAGAGTAGAAGCCCCAAAGGGAGAATTGGGAATTTTTCTCATAGGGGATCAGGGTGGTTTTCCTTGGAGATGGAAAATCCGCCCGCCGGGTTTTATCAATTTGCAAATTCTTCCGCGGTTAGTTAAAAGAATGAAATTGGCTGATATTATGACGATACTAGGTAGTATAGATATCATTATGGGAGAAGTTGATCGTTGAAATGATAATTGATACACCGGAAGTACAAGATATCGATTCTTTTTCTAGATTAGAATTTTTTAAAGAGGTTTATGGAATTCTATGGGTTCTTGTTCCTATTTTGACTCTTGTAGTGGGAATCACAATAGGCGTACTGGTAATTGTATGGTTAGAAAGAGAAATATCGGCAGGGATACAACAACGTATTGGACCTGAATACGCCGGCCCTTTGGGAGTTCTTCAAGCTCTAGCAGATGGGACAAAACTACTTTTCAAAGAAAATCTTTTTCCATCTAGGGGGGATACTCGTTTATTCAGTATTGGGCCATCCATAGCAGTCATATCAATTTTAGTAAGCTATTCAGTAGTTCCTTTTGGATATCACCTTGTTTTAGCGGATCTCAATATCGGTGTTTTTTTATGGATTGCCATTTCCAGTATTGCTCCAATTGGACTTCTTATGTCGGGATACGGGTCAAATAATAAATATTCCTTTTTAGGCGGTCTACGAGCTGCTGCTCAATCGATTAGTTATGAAATACCATTAACTTTATGTGTGTTATCAATATCTCTACGTGCGATTCGTTGATACATAGACATAAACTTTTCTCTATTCCTTCCTTTCAAGGAAAGGGTTGGAATGGATTGAGTAGATATCTTAATTTTTTTTTTTATTCATTATTCGGGTTGATGAACTAAATCAAATAGTTATATGAGTGAAAGAAAACAGCTTATATATAAATTCGCAGTAAAAAGATTGATTCTCATTTTCTATGTATAAGAGTTAGAGAGTTAAGCGGAAATAAACAGAAGAGACCGTTTCCCCCAAGATTGGTTGATTAGTCATCCTGACTTGAAGCGGGTTCAAAAGATCAACCGTATTGAGTTTTCACTATCATTTTTATGTATTAGCATAACGGGGGATTGAGCAAAAACGAGTGGATGGTTAGAAACACGAACATATGTAAAGGATTAGTAATGGAGATTATGTAAATTCTCCAAAAGGACATTTTTACATAATATACAAACAAAGAATACTAATTGGGGCTTGAAGTTGGTAGAAATGATCAGGCAGTACTCCCCATGACACGATTCCAATCCAGAGTATACTCCTATCCACCGATTTAATAAATAACTATTCGAAACGAAATAATCCTTTACTTTATTTTGAAAGCCCTCTTTTTCTCAGAAATAGAAAGAAGAATAGGAACGAAAAAAAAAAAAAAAGATATACTTTATTTATTCTTTGTTACTTTTATTCTTTCCCATATACATATTAATAGATATATAATTTGTGTCATAATTCATTAATTAATATAGAATTTTTTTTTCGTACGTGAAACCAACGGGTTATTGATATTTTTACAAGAAGTATTTTATTGAACAGTTAAGTTATTACTGAACAAAGAAGAATTGAAATTATTATTGAAATTATTAAATTAAAGAAAGGATGAGATCAATTCAGAAGTACTTTTTTTATTTAATTTTGAATTAAAATAATTATAACAGACAGAATTCAATTGGTCTAATTTGGGACCGGCCGATAGTTATCCATCCTACAAACATATCAAGATTCAAAAAAGAATACTGACGCGGTCCCTATATTTATTTCTGGCCTTCAAGGAGCCGTATGAGGTGAAAATCTCATGTACGGTTCTGTAATAGCGATGGTAACAGTGATGGTATCACCGACTATAATTATCTAACAGTTCAAGTACAATTGATATTGTTGAGGCGCAATCAAAATATGGTTTTTGGGGATGGAATTTGTGGCGTCAGCCTATAGGGTTTATCATTTTTATTATTTCTTCCCTAGCAGAATGTGAGAGATTACCTTTTGATTTACCAGAAGCAGAAGAAGAGTTAGTAGCAGGTTATCAAACCGAATACTCGGGTATAAAATTTGGGTTATTTTATGTTGCTTCCTATCTAAACCTATTGGTTTCTTCATTATTTGTAACAGTTCTTTACTTGGGAGGTTGGAATATATCTATTCCGGACATATATGTTTCTGAGCTTTTTGAAATAAATAAAACATGTGGAGTTTTTGGAGCGATAATTGGTATCTTTATTACATTAGCTAAAACTTATTTGTTCTTGTTCATTCCTATCACAACAAGATGGACTTTACCGAGGCTAAGAATGGACCAACTATTGAATCTTGGATGGAAATTTCTTTTACCTATTTCTCTCGGTAATCTATTATTAACAACTTCTTTCCAACTCTTTTCACTGTAAAGTAACATTCTATATTCACAACGTGTCTCAAACAAGAGAAATAAACAAACATAAAACTATTCATATATATATTAACGATATGTTCTCTATGGTAACTGGGTTCATGAATTATGGTCAACAAACAGTACGAGCTGCAAGGTACATTGGTCAAAGTTTCATGATTACTTTATCCCACGCAAATCGTTTACCCGTAACTATTCAATATCCTTATGAAAAATCAATCACCGCGGAGCGTTTCCGCGGTCGAATCCATTTTGAATTTGATAAATGTATTGCTTGTGAAGTATGCGTTCGTGTATGTCCTATAGATCTACCCGTTGTTGATTGGAAATTGGAAACCGATATTCGCAAGAAACGGCTGCTTAATTACAGTATTGATTTCGGAGTCTGTATATTTTGTGGTAATTGCGTTGAGTATTGTCCAACGAATTGTTTATCAATGACTGAAGAATATGAACTTTCTACTTATGATCGTCACGAATTGAATTATAATCAAATTGCTTTGGGTCGTTTACCAATGTCAGTAATTGACGATTATACAATTCGAACAATTTTGAATTCGCCTCAAATAAATAAGTAAATCTCTTATTAACGAATAATTTAGAATTACTTTACTAATAACTAATATAGAAGGAATTTAGGTTTCTTTCGTGTTGTTTGGTCAATAACTACAAATACCAACTATTGATTGGTTGGTAAGAAACGCGTCTTAATTTGGATTGAAAATCCATTAATTAATATATCCATAATTGTTTTAAAATATATCGTTTAGAATTAGAACGACTCTTTCAGATAAAGAATGAAATTAGTCCAATAATAGTACTCACATTTTTTCATATCCCTTAGTATTTATTTACTTAGGATTAAATTAGGAATTGCTCAAAAATCATAAAAAAAAAAATTTCTGGTCGGGTCTCAATAAGGTCATGAAAAACATTTCTATTTATTTATCTCTTATTTTACATATAATGGATTTGCCCGGACCAATACATGATTTTCTTTTAGTCTTTCTGGGATCGGTTCTTATACTAGGAGGTATGGGGGTGGTATTATTTACCAACCCCATTTATTCTGCCTTTTCGTTGGGACTGGTTCTTGTTTGTATATCCTTATTCTATATTCTATTAAACTCTTATTTTGTAGCTGCTGCACAACTCCTTATTTACGTGGGAGCTATAAATGTTTTAATCGTATTTGCTGTGATGTTCATGAATGGTTCAGAATATTACAAAGATTTGAATCTTTGGACCATTGGGGATGTGGTTACTTTGCCAGTTTGTACAAGTATTTTTGTTTTACTCATGATTATTATTACGGATACGTCATGGTACGGAATTATTTGGACTACAAGATCAAATCAGATTATAGAGCAAGATTTGATAAGTAATAGTCAACAAATTGGAATTCATTTATCAACAGATTTCTTTCTTCCATTTGAATTCGTTTCGATAATTCTTTTAGCCGCTTTGATAGGTGCAATTGCCGTGGCGCGACAGTAAAAAATTTATAGAATTAGCAATGCACATTAAACTCTGTTCGGTTTTATTACATTACATTTATTTCCCTTTAATTAAAGATTGTTTATGTCTAAAATAGAAATTATTCAATCTATTCTATTAACACTAGAAAATCTGCCTTTGTTCCGTACTTTTTTTTATTCTAGTCAATTGAATCTGTTGAATTGTTGTTCAGTTCATATTGAAATGAATCGAAATTGATAAGGAGTTGGTCAATGATGCTCGAACATGTACTTGTTTTGAGTGCCTACTTATTTTCTATCGGTATCTATGGATTGATCACGAGCCGGAATATGGTTAGAGCCCTTATGTGTCTTGAACTTATACTGAATGCGGTTAATATGAATTTCGTAACATTTTCTGATTTTTTTGATAGTCGCCAATTAAAAGGAAATATTTTCTCAATTTTTGTTATAGCTATTGCAGCCGCTGAAGCAGCTATTGGCCCGGCTATTGTTTCATCAATTTATCGTAACAGAAAATCAACTCGTATCAATCAATCGAATTTGTTGAATAAGTAGTATTAATCATATAAATTCTAATATTCATAAATTAGAATTACCATGACCATACATTACGTAATAATACATGTTTTCAAAAATGTAAGAAATTAAAGTATCTTGGCTCTATCGCATGAGTCAATCCAGAAGTAGATTGATTAGAAAAATTATGATAAATTATTGATTCATCTGGTGTCTAAATATATGATTCATTTACAAGTTTACTAGATCGAAACTTTCTGACATTCAAAAATTTATAGATCCAAATGTCACATTCAGTAAAGATTTATGATACGTGTATAGGGTGTACTCAATGCGTGCGCGCCTGCCCAACGGATGTATTAGAAATGATACCTTGGGACGGGTGTAAAGCTAAGCAAATTGCTTCTGCTCCAAGAACAGAGGACTGTGTCGGTTGTAAGAGATGTGAATCCGCCTGTCCGACAGATTTCTTGAGTGTTCGAGTTTATTTATGGCATGAAACAACTCGAAGTATGGGTCTGGCTTATTAATACGTTCCAGAAAACCCTACTTGAATACATTTGATTTTTTTACCTTTACCGACAAAAACCCGCGCTCAAAAACTATTTATTTTGAGCACGGGTTTTTCTGGTCCAAGTTTATCTTGTTTTTACCATGAATAATTTTCCTTGGTTAACGCTAGTTGTAGTTTTGCCAATATTCGCGGGTTCCTTAATTTTCTTTCTCCCTCATAGAGGAAATAAGATAATTCGTTGGTATACTATAGGTATATGCATAATAGAACTCCTTCTAACAACCTATGCATTCGGTTATCGTTTCCAATTGGATGATCCATTAATGCAACTGACAGAGGATTATAAATGGATCGATTTTTTTGATTTTTACTGGAGATTGGGAATAGATGGAATTTCTATAGGACCCATTTTACTGACAGGATTTATCACAACTTTAGCTACTTTAGCGGCTCGGCCGATTACTCGAGATTCCCGACTATTCCATTTTCTGATGTTAGCAATGTATAGCGGTCAAATAGGACCATTTTCTTCTCGAGACCTTTTACTTTTTTTCATCATGTGGGAGTTAGAATTAATTCCAGTTTATCTACTTCTATCCATGTGGGGGGGAAAGAAACGTTTGTATTCAGCTACAAAATTTATTTTGTACACTGCAGGAAGTTCCGTTTTTTTATTAATGGGAGTTTTGGGTATTGGTTTATATGGTTCCAATGAACCAACATTAAATTTTGAAACATCAGCTAATCAATCGTATCCTGTAGCACTGGAAATAATATTCTATATTGGATTTCTTATTGCTTTTGCTGTCAAATCACCGATCATACCCTTACATACATGGTTACCAGACACCCATGGAGAGGCACATTACAGTACTTGTATGCTTTTAGCCGGAATCTTATTAAAAATGGGAGCGTATGGATTGGTTCGGATCAATATGGAATTATTACCCCACGCCCATTCTATATTCTCTCCCTGGTTGATTATAGTAGGCACAATTCAAATAATCTATGCAGCTTCAACATCTCCCGGTCAGCGTAATTTAAAAAAAAGAATAGCCTACTCTTCTGTATCTCATATGGGTTTCATAATTATAGGAATTGGTTCTATAAGCGATACAGGACTCAACGGAGCCATTTTACAAATAATCTCTCACGGATTTATTGGCGCTGCGCTTTTTTTCTTGGCCGGAACGAGTTATGATAGAATACGTCTTGTTTATCTCGACGAAATGGGCGGAATGGCTATCGCAATTCCAAAAATATTCACGACTTTCAGTATCTTATCAATGGCTTCTCTTGCATTACCGGGCATGAGCGGTTTTGTTGCCGAATTGTTAGTTTTTTTTGGAATACTTACTAGTCAAAAATATCTTTTAATGACAAAAATATTAATTACTTTTGTAATGGCAATTGGAATGATATTAACTCCTATTTATTCATTATCTATGTTACGCCAGATGTTCTATGGATACAAGCTTTTTAATGCCCCAAACTCTTATTTTTTTGATTCTGGACCGCGAGAATTATTTGTTTCGATCTCTATCCTTTTACCTGTAATAGGTATTGGTGTTTATCCCGATTTCGTTTTATCATTATCAGTTGACAAGGTCGAAGCTATTATATCCAATTATTTTTTTCGATAGTTTTTGTGAGTAAACCAAAAAATGAAACTGAAATCCCATGATTTAAAAAATGGTTGATTGTACAATAAAAAAATGAGTCTTTTATATTCTTTTAAGTAAAATAAATAAATTGGAATTCTATTATAACTAGATATCTTTTGAATTTGTGAGAACCATTTGAATCAAGTAATGGAAATGATTCAAATGGTTCTTGATTGTTTACATGAAGTTTTCGTATATATACCTGTATGCCGTCCTATGTTTATATTCGTCAAGTCTTTTATTCAATTAGATGTTAATGTAAATGAACCATAACTATGCAACCCTATTCCTAATAGATTAACCCCAAAATAGCATATCCAAATTATAAGAAAGCCCATTGAGGCCACAATTGCAGAATTTACACTTTCAAAATTTTTATTTGTTCTAATATGTAAATAAATAGCGAATATGGTCCAAGTAATAAATGCCCAAGTCTCCTTTGGATCCCAATTCCAATATGATCCCCATGCTTCATTAGCCCATACTGCTCCCGAAAGAATACCTACGGTTAAAAGGATAAACCCTAGACTAATAATACGATAACTCCAACGATCCAATTGTTGAATCAATTGATACCTGTAATAATTTTGAGACGAAATAAAAGAAGTGTTTCGTAAGACATTGTTTCTTTCGTTCACATATTGAATCTCACTAAAGTAAACTGACTCATTTTCTAAATTATTGCTTTTCCTAAAAATCCTTATGAATTTTCGAAATGTAATGACTAGAAGAGCTAGTGATAATAATGATCCACACAAAAGAGCTGCATAGCTCAATACCATCATACTTACGTGCATCATTAACCAATGGGATTGGAGAGCGGGTACTAATATCGCGGATTGATGCATTTCAGTTAAAAGACCCGAAGTTGCAAAACCTTGAGTAAAAATAGCACTTGGCGCGGTTATTGCGCTAAAATGGTTTTTATGTTTTTTAAAATACGGAATAATATGAATAAAGGAAAAACTCCACGAAAGAAAAATTAATGATTCATATAAATCACTTAATGGTAAATGCCTCAAATACATCCAACGAGTAACTAATAATCCTGTTATGCAGAAAAAAGTAGCTATCATCCCCTTTTCTGACGAATCATCTAGTCCTACGATTTCATCGACTAATAAAATTATCAAATGAATTGTAATTACAATTGAAACGATCGAAAAGGATATATGAGTTAATATATGCTCTAAAGTTGAAAATATCATAAAAATTATTAAATTAATAAGGGCGTCCCTCAATTATAGGAATTGAAATCGGGAATTGAATTCATTATAGGACTTACTCTTTTAGAAGATGCCATGCCGCCACTCGGACTCGAACCGAGATGCTCTAGCACTGCTTCCTAAGAGCAGCGTGTCTACCGATTTCACCATAGCGGCTTATTCGAAATCATAATAACCTATTTTTATTCAATCGTCGAGCTTGAAGGAGTTAATTCAATCCAATATTTTTTTTTAGGAAACCATTCAAATTGATGAATAAAAACTTGTTTAAAAATTAGGGATTAAAACGTTTTCGTTAACGTTAATAATATTGATTTTTCTTATTATTATCTTTTTATTTAGTTATTTAGTATTTTAGGATGTCAATTTTATTTAACTGAACTAACAATGTATTTTTTCGTCGGCTATTACTTTATGCTCTCCTAAAACTAAAATGTAACAGTTGTAACTAGATAATTTTTACTTCAATCCCTGGATATAAGTAAAAAAAATGTTCTGCCTCGTTTGCATTTTTTAATGATTAATTTCTTTTATCATTTATTTTATTAATCTAAAATAAAAAATTAATTTTATCGATTAATAAAAAAATCGAATTTTTATATAACACAATTTCAGCGATACACTCAAAAGATTTATGTAAATATTTGCATAGTTAGGTTGCGTTAGGATTTTTTGTTGTGTAGAGAGTTTGCGTTAAGATTTAGCAAACCCATTAAGTTAGGTATTTGGGATGGTCGTATCAATCATATAAAAAAATTTCGTATAGAAATTGTACCGTACTTCAAAATATTTTCTAAATTTTTTAATAATTTTTTAATTAATATATATATATTATATCTTGATCGATCTTCCAATCGAAACATAGGATCTAAAATAGATCACTCAAAATTGGCGCATTCGTCATATAACTACCTAAAAATGTAAACTATAACTACCTAAAAATGTAAACGGGACTTTTATTAATTTAATTGGGTTTAAGGAATTTATATAGTGATAATAATTTCTAAAACCCCAAATAATGGTTTAAAAGATTATAAAAAACATTTTAAACTTAATCAATTAGTTTCAACGACCTCTTCTTTATAATATAAAATCAAAAATATAACTAAAAAAAAATTAATATAACTAAAAAAAAATTCTTTTTATTATTGAGTAAGGGCGATGGGGAAAGTGATAATCCCCATCCGGAAAATGATAAAACATACTAAAATGAAAGGCGAAACCTTGCGCTTGCGTTTACCCTTTTTTCAAACAAAAAAGTACCATTAGAATTCAGTAGACAACAGAATTCTTATCTATATCAGAAACGAAAGAAAAATTTGGCTTCAAATTAAAGTAAAACAAATTCAATTTTATATTCGTTTAAATTAAAACATTATGAGACTAATTCTTTTTTATTTATTTTATTTTTAATGTATATTGTTTATATTGTAATTTATCTTATATATTCATATTTATTCTTTTACTATACTATTATGATGTTAATATTAATTCTAATTGATAAATATTATTTATCATTTTTATAACTTATAAATCTTATAAATAAACTATAAACAAAATTATATCACTTTATTAGTTATTAGAACGATTCAGATTATTTATTTGTTACACAAAAAAAACTTTTAGAACTCCCGGTAGAAAGAGATTTCGCTAACGAAAAAGCTTTCAATGCTGCCCTATATCCCTTCCTTTTCCAAATATTTTTACGAATACGTTTTTTTGAAATAGAGGTGCGCTTTTTTGGAACTGCCATTAAAAAGTTATAATAGGTTTTTCGGTTGGATGTGAAAGACATCTATTGTTCAAAATCAATTGTTCTTTACTATTCTCTATCTATTTTTTCTCGAAATTAGACTCCAAAAAAAAAAGGGGGGTAAAACTCCCATAAAATATTAATAAGAACGATAAGGTACACTATGCCAAATAGATTGAAGTTGATAAAAAAAAAAAAAAAAAGAAAGATTGTCCGTTTCGTTTTCTTTCTATTTTCGTCGTGTTACATTTATACATGTAATAAAAAAATCTAAAAGTTTAATAACCCAACCCTTCTCCCGCTTAATTAAAAAATAAAAAACTTTAATAATTTTTTCTATTATATTAATTAATTTAATATTAATTTAATTGTTCAAGCTCGAAGAAAGAGTCCACAAAATTTTAATTATCAAATGAGAATTTTAATTATCAAATGAGACTAGTAGTTAATCTGTTAAAGGATACAAAATACATAATTTAAAGGCATTTTATTTGCCACCTTTTTTTTCCGTAAAATTAAAGTGTTGGATATCATAGCATTTCCTACAAATAGCTTTTATTGTAATGGAAGACAAACAATTAGTTACAAAACAAATTGGTTAACTAAATAACCGAATTACAATAAATAGTTTTAGTTATGGGCTTTATGATTCATATCAAATACTGTTTTTGGTATAATTATTTATCCTTGTTCTATAATTATTTATCCTTGTTCTATAGATATAAAAAAATTATTGTAATACGTAATAATTAAAATGAAAATTCTAATTTTCATTTTTTATCTTCATAAAATTTTATTTAAAAATTTGAATTTAATATTAACAATTCAGTATTAATAAAATTAGTATTTATTTTTCACTAGTGACTTATTTATATCATTTGAATTTATATCATTTGACCAATTATAACCTCTTGATTTTAAATATTTGAAGTAGTTTGGAAAGATTCAGAATAATTAAGGCTAGAAAATTCTATTTAAGTTTTATTTTATATATCTTAATTTTTTTTTATTAACCGACCACAAACGAAATAAGAACCGGTGACTCAGAAACAATTAATTAAGATAATTTTTTTTTTTTTTTTTTTTATGGAATATACATATCAATATTCATGGATTATACCTTTCATTCCACTTCCAGTTCCTATCTTAATTGGAACAGGACTTCTCCTTTTTCCAACGGCAACAAAAAATCTTCGCCGTATGTGGGCTTTTCCTAGTGTTTTATTATTAAGTATAGTTATGGTTTTTTCAGCCCTTTTTTCTATTCAGCAAATAAATAATAATTCTGTCTATCAATATGTATGGTCTTGGACCATCAATAATGATTTTTCTTTAGAATTTGGCTGCTTGGTTGATCCACTTACTTCTATTATGTCGATATTAATCACTACTGTTGGAATTATGGTTCTTATTTATAGTGACAATTATATGTCTCATGATCAGGGATATTTGAGATTTTTTGCTTATATGAGTTTTTCCAATACTTCAATGTTGGGATTAGTTACTAGTTCTAATTTGATACAAATTTATATTTTTTGGGAATTAGTTGGAGTGTGTTCTTATCTATTAATAGGTTTTTGGTTCACACGACCCAGTGCCGCGAATGCTTGTCAAAAAGCGTTTGTAACTAATCGTGTCGGGGATTTTGGTTTATTATTAGGAATTTTGGGTTTTTATTGGATAACAGGTAGTTTCGAATTTCGGGATTTGTTTGAAATATTCAATAACTTGGTTTATAATAATGAAGTTAATTTTTTATTTGTTACTTTATGCGCCTCCCTATTATTTGCCGGCGCTGTTGCTAAATCCGCCCAATTTCCCCTTCATGTATGGTTACCTGATGCCATGGAAGGGCCTACCCCCATTTCGGCTCTTATACATGCCGCTACTATGGTAGCAGCAGGAATTTTTCTTGTAGCTCGGCTTCTTCCTCTTTTCATAGTTATACCTTACATTCTAAATCTAATAGCTTTGATAGGTATAATAACATTATTTTTAGGAGCCACTTTAGCTCTTGCTCAAAAAGATATTAAGAAAAGCTTAGCTTATTCTACAATGTCTCAATTGGGTTATATGATGTTAGCTCTAGGTATGGGGTCTTATCGAGCTGCTTTATTTCATTTGATTACTCATGCTTATTCGAAGGCATTGTTGTTCTTAGGATCTGGATCAATTATTCATGCGATGGAAGCTATTGTTGGATATTCTCCAGATAAAAGTCAGAATATGGTTCTTATGGGCGGTTTAAGAAAACATGTACCAATTACAAAAACTGCTTTTTTATTGGGTACACTTTCTCTTTCTGGTATTCCACCCCTTGCTTGTTT